CGTGCATCTACCATTATACCCACAATGATCGGCCATACGATTGCTATTCATAATGGTAAGGAGCATTTACCTATTTATATAACAGATCGTATGGTAGGTCACAAATTGGGAGAATTTGTACCTACTTTAAATTTCCGAGGACATGCAAAAAGTGATAATAAATCTCGTCGTTAATCTCATCTTAAAAAAATCTGGATAGATATTTATGATTCATTAGTAGGAGAGAAACCTTATGTCAAATTTTTTAAATAGGATACTAAACAGGAAAAAAACGGAAGACTACCCTCCTCTGCGTCCGCTAGGTAGCATACGGAAGAAAAAAACGGAAGTATACGCCTTAGGTCGACATATATCTATATCTGCAGACAAAGCAAGAAGAGTAATTGATCAAATTCGCGGACGTTCCTATGAGGAAACACTTATGATACTAGAACTCATGCCCTATAGAGCATGTTATCCAATTTTTAAATTGGTTTATTCTGCAGCAACAAATGCTGGTTCCATTCTGGGTTCCGACGAAGCCAATTTAATAATTAGTAAAGCTGAGGTTAACGAAGGTACTACCGCGAAGAAATTCAAACCTCGAGCTCGAGGACGTAGCTATGCGATAAAAAGAACTACCTGCCATATAACTATTGTAGTAAAAGATATATCTTTAGATGAATATGAATTTGTATCACTATATTCGTTAAAAAAACCTAGATGGAAAAAGACAACTATGGTATATCACGATATGTATAGTAGTGGGGTAGTATGGGACAAAAAATAAATCCACTTGGTTTCAGACTTGGTACAACCCAAAGTCATCATTCTCTTTGGTTTGCACAACCAAAAAATTATTCTGAGGGTCTACAAGAAGATCAAAAAATAAGAGATTTTATAAAAAATTATGTACAAAAAAATATGAGAATATCCTCCGGCGCCGAGGGAATTGCACGTATAGAGATTCAAAAAAGAATCGATTTGATCCAGGTCATAATCTTTATGGGATTCCCAAAGTTATTAATCGAAAGTAAACCGCAAGGAATCGAAGAATTACAGATGAATCTACAAAAAGAATTTCATTATGTGAACCGAAAACTTAACATTGCTATCACAAGAATTGCAAAACCTTACGGAAATCCTAATATTCTTGCGGAATTTATAGCCGGACAATTAAAGAATAGAGTTTCATTTCGAAAAGCAATGAAAAAGGCTATTGAATTAACTGAACAAGCAGATACAAAAGGAATTCAAGTACAAATTGCAGGTCGTATCGACGGAAAAGAAATTGCACGTGTCGAATGGATCAGAGAGGGTAGAGTTCCCCTACAAACTATTCGAGCTAAAATTGATTATTGTTGCTATACAGTTCGGACTATCTATGGGGTATTAGGCATCAAAATTTGGATTTTTATAGACAAAGAAGAAGAATAAGAAAACTTTAATTCTTTTTCTGGCCAATCAACGCAAGCAATTCTAATTCTTTTCTTAATTCTATAGGGTTGAATAAAAATTCAATTGAACTTTTCATATAATTGCTATGCTTAGTGTGTGACTCGTTGGTTTTTTAGGGTTAGGATTAAAAAAAGACCAGCCCGGTAGTATGAAAAGTATGAAAACCAACTCATCACCTCGTATTATCTGGATCTAAAGAACCAGTCAAGATATGAGAAATCGATCATATCTTTGTAGCAACTGAATTTTTTTTGAATAAACTTGAATTCTAAGTTGAAAGCAAAATACAGAAGAAAGGTGTGGATAAATGGAAGGATGAGAGAAAGAAAGAAAAAGAATATCAATGATATAGAATTCCAATATGTAAGGTCTATGAGTCATCTCATAAAAGACAGTGTAATAAAGCATCAATACTAATTGATTCATCCATAATGAAACATTAAATGAATCCTTCTTATAGTTATAGAAGAAAAAAATCAAGAGCTTCGAGCCAATAAAGACTAAGAAGGTTGACTCAAGAATAAATTAGATTATGAGCTCCGTTGTAGAATTCTGACCTAACCATTAAATACGAAGCGGTGGGAACGATGTAACCTGTGAATGCAAAAGATTTTATTGAACAAATGAATCTTACTGATTCACTAGTCGGGATGGCGAAATGAACCGGAAATCAATTCATCTATTCTGAGAAGTCATGAGCAAGTGCTACGACTGAAATAGAGATTGCAAGAGTAAATATTCGCCCGCGAAAACTTTCTTTTTTTTTGGATAAAGGACAAAAAAAAGAAAGATTTATTAGCACATTAAAAACATTTTTTTTTATAAAAATGTTCTAATATCTACCAATATCTTATCTATTCAAATTAATTGAAATTCAATTTTGAATCTTTTTAGTCGCGAGGAGCTGGATGAGAAGAAACTCTCACGTCCAGTTCTGTAGTAGAGATGGAATTCTGAAACAACCATCAACTATAACCCCAAAAGAACTAGATTCCGTAAACAACATAGAGGAAGAATGAAGGGAATATCTTATCGAGGTAATCATATTTGTTTCGGTAAATATGCTCTTCAGGCACTTGAACCTGCTTGGATCACATCTAGACAAATCGAAGCAGGTCGACGAGCAATGACACGAAATGCACGCCGTGGTGGAAAAATATGGGTCCGTATATTTCCAGACAAACCAGTTACAGTAAGACCTGCTGAAACACGTATGGGTTCGGGGAAAGGATCCCCTGAATATTGGGTAGCTGTTGTTAAACCGGGGCGAATACTATATGAAATGGGTGGAGTAACCGAAAATATAGCTAGAAGGGCTATTTTAATAGCAGCATCTAAAATGCCTATACGAACTCAATTTATTATTTCGGGATAAAAATGTAGAACCGACAGAGATGAATCTTAGGGATGAAACAAAAACGCAGGTTTCTTTTTTTGGACAAACAATATTTCTTTTATTTTCTTCATCCTTTGCATTGGAAGAATAAACAAAAAATTTGATATGATTCAACCTCAGACCCATTTAAATGTAGCGGATAACAGCGGGGCTCGAGAATTGATGTGTATTCGAATCATAGGAGCTAGTAATCGTCGATATGCTCATATTGGTGACGTTATTGTTGCTGTGATTAAAGAAGCAGTACCAAATATGCCCCTAGAAAAATCAGAAGTAGTGAGAGCTGTAATTGTTCGTACCTGTAAAGAACTAAAACGTGACAGCGGTATGATAATACGATATGATGACAATGCTGCAGTTGTGATTGATCAAGAAGGAAATCCAAAAGGAACTCGAATTTTTGGGGCAATCCCCCGTGAATTGAGACAATTGAATTTTACTAAAATAGTTTCATTAGCTCCCGAGGTATTATAAAATATAAAATAAAATGAGATCGTGATATCTTTGGGGTATTTGAAAGAAATAGATTAAGAACTAGATTAATTCGTAGATTGTGTCTCACGCATATACCTTGCAAAATTCCTATTCATAAATCAATAAAAAAAAAAAAAGAAAAACATGTTGATTATATCCAATTTTGAGACACCAATAATTTTAGTTCATCATGGGTAGAGACACTATTGCTGAGATAATAACCTCTATACGAAATGCTGATATGGATAGAAAAAGAGTTGTTCGCATAGCATCTACTAATATTACCGAAAATATTGTTAAAATACTTTTCCGAGAGGGTTTTATCGAAAACGTCAGAAAACATCGAGAAAAAAACAAATATTTTTTGGTTTTAACCCTTCGACATAGAAGGAATGGGAAAAGACCCTATAAAAATTTTTTAAATTTAAAACGGATCAGTAGACCCGGTTTACGAATCTATTCTAACTCTCAACGAATTCCTAGAATTTTAGGTGGGATGGGAATTGTAATTCTTTCTACTTCTCGGGGTATAATGACAGACCGGGAGGCTCGACTAGAACGAATCGGTGGAGAAATTTTGTGTTATATATGGTAATCCATTTAATATCCAAATGGGATCCGAAACCTCTTCCTATTTGTAAAAAAAAAAAGAAAGGGGGTGAGTTGTCTAATATCGTCTTTCCTCCATTAATTGATACTTCAGGGGGGCTTTACCTGAAATGAAAGAACAAAAATGGATTCATGAAGGTTTAATTACTGAATCGCTTCCCAATGGCATGTTCCGAGTTCGGTTAGATAATGAAGATCTGATTCTAGGTTACGTTTCAGGAAAGATCCGACGTAGTTTTATACGGATACTGCCAGGAGATAAAGTCAAAATTGAAGTAAGTCGTTATGATTCAACCAGAGGACGTATAATTTATCGACTCCGAAACAAGGATTCGAAAGATTAGGTCATTTTTATTCGATACGATTCGAGATGCAAAATTTCAAGAAACTTATTTTCTACCAAAAAAGAATTAAGATAAGGAATGACAAATATGAAAATAAGAGCTTCCGTTCGAAAAATTTGTGAAAAATGTCGACTAATCCGTAGGCGGGGGCGCATTATAGTAATTTGTTCCAACCCGAGACATAAACAAAGACAAGGATAATCAGACCCGCTAAAGGGCTCAATGTACAAATAAGAAATCTGTTTTGACATAAAATGGATATATCCATCTATTTCTGACTCATATTTATGAGATGATACAATATGGCAAAAGCTATACCGAGAACTGGTTCACGTAGGAATGTACGTATTGGTTCACGTAAGAGTGCACGTAGAATACCAAAGGGAGTTATTCATGTTCAAGCAAGTTTCAATAATACCATAGTCACAGTTACAGATGTGCGGGGGCGGGTGGTTTCCTGGTCCTCGGCCGGTACTTGTGGATTCAAGGGTACGAGAAGAGGGACACCCTTTGCCGCTCAAACTGCCGCAGCAAATGCTATTCGTACAGTAGTCGATCAAGGTATGCAACGAGCCGAAGTCATGATAAAAGGTCCCGGTCTCGGAAGAGACGCAGCATTACGAGCTATTCGTAGAAGTGGTATACTATTAACTTTCGTACGGGATGTAACCCCTATGCCACATAATGGCTGTAGACCTCCGAAAAAAAGACGTGTGTAGAAAGTGAAGAAATTTCAATAG